AGTTCCATTAAAGAGCGTTTCCACGTGGTAGAACCTCCTCAGGGAATATAAGGTTTTCATGAGGCTGATCTTGAGCCGCCATCCACGCACGAATACCTTCGTTTAAGAGAATATTTTTGGTGTAGAAAGTCTCAAATTCAGGATCTTCCGCTGCGCGGATTTCTTGAGAAACAAAGTCATAGGCACGTAGGTTCAGGGCCAGACCGACTACTCCAAGAGCACTCATCCATAAACCAGTTACTGGTACAAATAACATAAAGAAATGTAACCAACGTTTATTGGAAAAAGCAACCCCAAAGATTTGGGACCAAAAGCGGTTAGCAGTAACCATTGAATAAGTTTCTTCTGCTTGGGTTGGGTTAAAAGCACGGAATGTATTTGCGCCATCACCATCTTCAAATAAGGTATTTTCTACGGTAGCGCCATGAATAGCGCATAGTAGGGCAGCGCCCAATACACCAGCAACTCCCATCATATGAAATGGGTTTAATGTCCAATTATGAAACCCTTGGAAAAACAGAATGAATCGAAATATAGCTGCTACACCAAAACTCGGCGCAAAGAACCAACCAGACTGGCCCAGTGGATAAATCAGGAATACAGAAACAAAAACAGCAATTGGACCGGAGAATGCGATTGCATTATAAGGCCGCAATTGAACAGATCGAGCAAGTTCAAATTGACGTAACATAAAACCTATTAATCCGAAAGCACCGTGAAGAGCAACAAAAGTCCACAGACCACCTAATTGACACCAACGGGTCAAATCTCCCTGTGCTTCAGGACCCCACAGTAACAACAAAGAGTGTGCTAAACTATTAGCAGGAGTAGAGACTGCTGCAGTTAAGAAGTTACAACCTTCCAAATAGGAACTTGCCAATCCATGAGTATACCATGAAGTTACAAAGGTGGTACCTGTGAACCAACCCCCCACGGCAAAATAGGCGCAAGGAAAGAGCAATAGACCGGACCAACCCACAAAAACAAAACGGTCCCTCCGTAACCAGTCATCCATAATATCAAATAAATCCTTTTGATCTTTGGTAAATTTACCAAGAGCTATAGTCATAGTAATCCTCCTATTCAACTACTTCAAACCATTTCCGAACACCTCCTAGCATTTTCAGGGATGGAACCTTCGAGGCTTTTTTCAGTTTATATATGATATGATTTGTCGTAGACTGTCCCTTCTTTTCTACTGGGTTTCGAATATAAAAATTATTTTTTTGTCCATTGATATCTAATCTAGCTCAAATCCATTAACTTCATTAATTGGCTTATTCCTTTCTATTCTAACAAAATTCCCTAAGTCATGACTCGAAAATTGTCTTATGACTCATAAATCCTATACATAGATTTTTAAAAGAACTATTCCATAAACAAATGATCGATCGCTTTTATTACTCTACCAGCAGATCCCCAGACAGACTACTCTTCTTTTATCAAATAAGATTATTCTTTAATCTTGTTCGTGAAATCAAAAAAAATAATTTTCTATATTATTCGAATTTGTCTGTGGAGAAAACTACTAGAGGATCCTATTTTTACTTTCTATTTTACATTGATTTCTTTTATTGTCTTCTTTGTTCTATTTTTCTGTCATTCAGATTAATCTAATTCCAACATATACCCTTTACTTGCGGATCCAGGTAATAAATTGTACTCTTTTTCTCTATTTCTTTTTTTATCTATCTGTCATATTTTTGAATATTGTAGGGAATTTTATATAATAGATTCTAAGTGAAAGTTTCGTCCATTAATTGCCTTCAAAATCTCGTATGCATAGATATTCAAACCAAATGTTTGATACTCGAAGTCATGATTTGATGGATTTTTCTATTCTTTTTATAGACATATCTTATATTTTTATAGACATATCTTCAAGAAATAATAGAAATCAATTTGGATCTTTTCTTGTATTCGGAAAAAAGATATTTTGAAGTCAAATGACTTGTCTGTTGGAACTTAGAATAAGCCCTTCCACTGGAGGAGAGGAGTAGCAATTGATTCCTAGGAACAATAAGATTTTATCCGAAATATCGACGGATTCTTTCAGAGTTAGAACCAAAAAGGTATTAAAAAGAAAAAAAGATCCACTGTTCGAATTTTATTTCTATCCAATTTGAATATCAGAATAGTGGATATAGTTCTCATTCAATAGGTTAGGTCCACTTACTTTTTTTAGAATATCTCCCTTTAATTTGATTGGAATAATAGAAAATAGGCGTATCTGACAATTAAAGCAAATATCACATTCTAAAAAAAGAAATATATATATAGAAAAGAATACTATTTCCCTTTCTAATTAGAATGAGTTTACTCTATTCGAATCATAACAATAACTTAATAGAGTTTCAATTCTAAATTCTATTTTTTAATGAAATTCAACTATTCCTTAGTTTGTTATTTTATTACAAACCGCAACTTCTTAAAAATATCAAGAATATTTTTATATCTTCCTTCAAATAGGAATACTTTATCATTTTTGGATAAAAAAAAAAAAAGCCCTTTATCAGATTTGAACCGATGACTTACGCCTTACCATGGCGTTACTCTACCGCTGAGTTAAAAGGGCGCCGTTTGAGTCAATTCCCGAATACAGAATCAGCCAATATGAATATGATTTTAGTACATCTATTTGTTACTGCATATACTTATTATATATATATATATATGAAATATATATATATATACGAAATATATATCAATCTGATTTATATATATGTACATAGATCTATTTTTTGTACATAGCAACTCATTAACGAACAAAAAATGGGATTGACGAGTATAGTGAAAAAATAAGTTATTCATATTGGATTTGATAAATATCAATGGAATTACATTTTTCAAAACCGATTTGAATTGAAGTCATCTTCATGATAACACGAAATTGATTTCATTGATACATGTCATGTACCCCTACCCTAATTCAAATATTTCTGAATCTTTGATAAATGGATTCTATCCTCGGTCCCTCAACTCAATTCTTATTGATCTTCATCCTTTTTTACTCCATTTCCAGATTCATTCTCGTTTTTTTATTTCCCTACTTAGTGTGAAATAGAAATATACCTAATTCAATCTTCTTAACACTGAATGAAAGTGAAAGAAATAAGGTGTTAATGCCCCCCTGTTCCAGCAAATCAATTATTCCCAGAAAGGATTCTATGTTTATTTTTGTTTGTTTCGCATTACTTCGTTTTATTTTTTATTTTGTTGAATTCTAGATTGGTGATTGGAATGAACAATTTCGAAATCGAAAGGATGAATCAAAAAATTGTCAGGAATTCTGAAAGATGGGAAGATCCTTCTGATCGAATCATTCCATTATATTGACAATTTCAAAAAACTGTTCATACTATGAACATAGTAGAATGGAGGTCGGGCAAGGCTGCCCCCATCGTCTAGCGGTTTAGGACATCTCTCTTTCAAGGAGGCAACGGGGATTCGACTTCCCCTGGGGGTAGGGTACTACGAAAGGAAATGGATCAGGGATTATCAATAAAGACTAAATTAGATTCTTCCTGGGTCGATGCCCGAGCGGTTAATGGGGACGGACTGTAAATTCGTTGGCAATATGTCTACGCTGGTTCAAATCCAGCTCGGCCCAAAATGAAAATATTTACGGATCAACCATGAAATGATAGAACCCATTTGGTGTTCTCTTAAAATCACCAATGGGTTCGGATACAGAAGATTAGAATCTCGAGTCCTATGTCTTTTTTCCATATTACTTACATATTTTTTTCCACAAATTAGGATTTTGCAAAATTCCTATCGGGATCGGTAAGTTTAAAGTCTAAGGAAAGGGTTAAAGTTAAAAACAAAAAAGAGTCTTTTTTGTTTCCTTGATTCATTTCTTGATTCATTTATTTTAAAAAAAAGTTGACAATAACGAACGGATTGCGATGCGAGTCATCCGTGTCGATAAAGTGCAGACCCATCAAAATAGGAATATATATAGAAATAAGCCTCTTTATACAGGGGTTCGAATCTCAGAAAAACAAAGAGTTTGGATGAAATTGTAAGAATATGTATGTATACTATACGACTTTTTCCATGGGATTGTAGTTCAATTGGTCAGAGCACCGCCCTGTCAAGGCGGAAGCTGCGGGTTCGAGTCCCGTCAGTCCCGATGGATACAAATCCAAAAAATATGAATGGATTTCGTGTATCAAAGGGAATAAAAATAAAAAAAATATCATTTCTAACGGGGATCCCCCTTTTTTTCTTTTTTAGTTTTAGGGAAAGGTTCGGACAAAGAAAGAAAAAGGACTTTTTGATTGCATCAGAAAGTCATTTTCTTTCTTATTTGGTATGGATAAAACATCTTCCGATGTTATACTATTCAATTCTAGACCATGAATTATTGATTTGATAGCTCACATATAGTTATTCTTGATATGGATCCGATTGGATATCATCGAGATCCTATTTATACCATTGAATTTAGTGACCAAAGATTTTTTATTTCTATGGGATTAAATCCCGAAGTATTTATTAGAAATTAAAGAGAAAGAAAACAAAGAGATTATGGAAGTAAATATTCTCGCATTTATAGCTACTGCACTCTTCATTCTAGTTCCTACTGCCTTTTTACTTATAATTTATGTAAAAACGGTAAGTCAAAGTGAGTAATTTTACTGAAACATGACTTCTTATTTCTTAGCAATGATTGAATAAAAAAATGAAAAAAAAAAAAGATTTTTATTTATTTATTTTAATATTTTTTATAAATAAAATGATCAGACTACAACCAGCAGAATTCTATTAAATCCATATAGTAGAAAGAAATCAAATCTATTTCTTTCTACTATATTCTCTATTACGGTAGGATAAAAATAGAATGTTTTACTAAAAAAAAAGAGTTCATATGGAGGAACCAATCTATCATTTTCTTTTCATATGGATATATGGATATTGATCTATAGATATATATGGAATGTCAATTCCATGGCGTCCACATTTTTCTTTATTTCATCTAAATCTATTCTATTTGTATTGGTTCCAATCAATCTGAAATAATTCAAAAGCAACGCAATTTTTCTTCTTCTTATTTTTATTTTTAGATTCTTTTCAGAATCCCGGTAACTAATAAAAATCAATAATCTTTTTAGTATTCCAAAATTTAAATTGATTAAATTGAATAGAAATATTCAAAATAATTTGGTTTGGATTGGAATAGTAATCCGTTTCCAATTATCTGGATTCCCGGGATATTAAGATGGCAACAAATTAAATATTTGTTTGATTCAAAGAGTTTTTTTCAATATTATATATACATGGAATATATTAGACCACTTGACGGAATACAAGAGAATTTCTAAATCCAGATAGAATTGCATTTTATTAATTAGTATTAATAAAATAACTAAAATAGTTCAAAACTGGAAAAACCCAGCTATAAAACAATTGAGACAGGTTGATCCCTTAACTCAATTAGTATTACCTTTAGAGTCCACTTCTTCCCCATACTACAAGGGAAAGGGAAAATGTAAAAACTACCATTAAAGCAGCCCAAGCAAGACTTACTATATCCATGTCAATTATGTCTCCTATCTATATCAATATGAATAAATTCTTTTATTAATTCTTTTTTTATTGTTTACTGATTTTTCTTGTATTCTTTTTGTTTTTCTTTTTCACTAAAAATGGGAGAATATATTATAAAAAATAATAGTGGAATCGCTGGTACAGAGTCAAAAAAGGATTCCATTCCGTCCTAACACCATTGACGAAACATCCAATTAGAACATCTAGCAAGTTCTTATCAGATTTGGAGTAGAATTTAAAAATTGGAAACATAAATAAAAAATATACTTAGAAGTAGTAAGGTAATGAATCATACTAATTAGGTAGGAACTATGTTTTATTTTCCCCCCCATTTCGACATAAACAATAAGGAATCGGACTCTAGGAAAAGATAAATTATCCATCCTAGAATCCTGTTTTCGCTTTTTCTATTTCTACTTTACTTAATATTCTGTACCTAAGTATTTCTTTTTTTAGGTTGAGTATCGAGTTAATTCTATTACAATAGAAATTGTAATATTTCTAGAACATTAAAATATGAAAACAGCCACATAATCATATGGTTCAAATTAATTCTGGAGTTGAAAAAAAAAACCAAGAACCAAATAGTCTTCTTCACAATATACATACTATGACTGACTAATTCTACGGTACAAGGAATTTTATAAATATAGTATACAAAAACTAGAAAGAACCAATGGAATGGTCTTTACAGAATTTATCAACAAAAATGGAGTTCTTTTTACCAGCTTAATCTTTTTACTAGCTTAATATGTTGATAAATGAAACATTCCTAAAAATTCATTTCGGACAATTGAACCTTCTCAAATTGTTTCTTTTTAAGAACCAAAAAGATTTGTGCCAAAATAATAGATGCCAAGAAGAGCAAGAGACCTTGGACACGTAATGGATCTTGAAGCACTATTTCTGCATCCCCCTGACCAAATCCACCCACATTAGGATTACTCGTTAATGGTTGATCAAGTTTGATAGATTCACCCTCTGAAACAAGAAGTTCTGGTCCTGGCGGTAGAATATCAATCACTTCACGTCCATCTGATGCATCTACTATCGTTATTTCGTATCCACCTTTTTCTTTTCGTATTATTTTGTTTACTACACCTGTTGCTGTAGCATTATAAACATTATTATTACTCTTGCTTCCGTCGGGATAAATCTGACCCCTTCCCCTGTTCCCGCCTACGTATAGAGGATATTTTAAGAAGTAAACATCTCTCTTAGTAGCAGGATCTGGAGAAAGAATAGGAAAGGTAATTTCACTATATTTTTTCCCAGGAACGGGGCCTATCACAAGAATATTTTTTTTTGTGGGACGATAGCTTTGAAAAGACAAATTACCTATCTTTTCTTTAATCTCGGGCGAAAGACGATTAGGAGGGGCCAATTCAAAACCCTCTGGTAAAATAAGAACAGCTCCTACATTCAAAGCCCCCTTTTTACCATTAGCAAGAACTTGTTTCACTTGCATATCATATGGAATTCGAACAACTGCTTCAAATACAGTATCGGGAAGTACCGCTTGTGGAACCTCAATATCTACAGGCTTATTAGCTAAATGGCAATTAGCACATACAATCCGGCCGGTAGCTTCTCGAGGATTTTCATAACCTTGTTGGGCAAAAATGGGATATGCATTTGAAATGGGTGCTCCACTTATTATATGGATCATGAGCAATACGGAAATAGATCGGGTAATCTCTTTCTTTATCCACGAAAAAGCATTTCTAGTTTGCATGGTCCAATCCTTGATCCTGAAAATTTATACAATAAGATTAGGTAGGTTACTGGCACAGTTCCCTATCCATGATTCTGTTATTTACTCCAATTATTTGCCTATAATATAGGCAGAATACGAGTAAAACGAATAAGTTCCATTTTGAATGTTTAGCTTTTATATAAAAAAACAAATTCTAGAATTGGATCAGTGGGTCGTTTTTTCAGTCATTCATGGAATTGAATCATAAATCGATACAAGCGACGGAGATACACGATTTAAATAACGGAAAATCCAGTATTTCAAAATTGTATCTAAAATGGCTGGCAAAATAGAAACAAGAAAAGATATAATATGATCATTCGCAGTAAATCCAAAATCTTTATAGACAGAGCAAATCATTAGTTCCCAACCACCAGTCGAATGGTATCCCACACATAAATCAATTAAGAAAAGAATAGAAAAAGCTTTTATTGTGTCACTTAAGTTATATATAAATTCTTGAACCCAAGAATTAAGAATAATGAGTTCTTGATTACCCCTAATAGAATAAACACTTAGAATAAGGAAACATATTATATTTGTACAAAAATGCAAAATCGTATGGATATGATCTTGGTTGTTCGTCTGGATCAATTGGATGGTCTCTTTGTAGATTTCGATACGAAGGTTTTGTAAACGTGTTTCCGGGTATTCCTTTAGCATTTCATCCAAGAGGAAGAGTTCCTCGAACTCTAGGAATTTCTTTAAAATACTTTTTTCTTGAATAGTATTCAAGAAAATTTCGGATTCTTTCGTATTCCACCAATTAGTAATCCAAGATTCCAGACTTTTCTTTAATGTAAAAGAGATGCACCAGGGCAAAAAGACTATAGATGTAAGACATAGAAGGGGAATGAATGCTTTCTTTTTTGGCATTTTTCGTCCTCAGTTTCATCTCATTTTTCAACTCTATATATTCTATATATAATAATAATAATCTTTCTATCAAGCATAAGTTCTATTACAAGTAAATACAAGTAATATAGCAGTTTAGCCTATATATAATATATCAATTTATATAATTTTATCATATAAATTGATCTATTATAGGCTATTCTCGCTTTTTTATTCGTAATTCGGTTGAACAATTTCGAGTGGTATATTCAAGAATCTGGACAACTCCACACCCTTTTCCATAAGGTTGTATGTACGACGAGTATTAACAGGAGTCAAGGGCACGGTCCCCTGTTCTCTGGTTTTCATATAAAGGACATCACCACAATCTGGGTTCGTTTTTAGTATGAGGCACGGAATATCTTTCATAGGAACTTGTAAAACAGTACAACGATCTTTTCCAGGAAGTCCGTAACGAGTAATAGATACCATTCCATTTTTTTTATCGAAAAAATTAGAGCCACTCCCCACATTGCAATAAAGATTAAGCAAACACCCGAAACCTAGAAGGATACCTACAATTCCAAAGACAAGCACCCTTACCTTATTCTCTGGTGGCACATAGACCGCGCGGGTCGGCATGAAATCTACAAAAGTCGTCCCATAATGAGTGCCACATAAACGATATAGGGACTCGAATGAGTTGAAAAAATTGTAATAACCAAACACGAGAATGTCACCATTTCGGGACCCCGGTATAATGTCAATCCAAGCGTCTTCTGAAAGATATGAACGAAAAGCTTGTTTTTTTGCCGACCGGCGAATGAATTTTTCGCCAAAATTACATAAAACAAGCAATACAAAAACCAAGACAATCCCAGTTAAAAAAGCGGCGGCTTTCAGAGTCAAAAGAGTCGACTTATTTTCCCTCAGCAGAAAGGTGTTTTCAATGAAAGCCAATACTATCCGCAATACAACAACGGTTAAGTACCCATTAAATACAAGTACCAAGATGACGAAAAAAAAATGGGGTTTCTTGATAAGAATAAGTTTTTTTTTTTTTTATAATTCTATAAGTTTTTTTTTATAACTTCCCTCACTCCTCGTGAGGAAAAAAAAACTTCTTTTTTTTGTACGGACTAGCTGCTTTAAAGCTGAATATAAAAAATTTAACTTTTTTTTTTTTCAAAAATATAAGAAATTTGTGGTATCTAAAAAATCTTGTTTTTTTGAACATGAAGAAATAAAGAAGCCATTGCAACTGCGGGAAATACTAGGCCGACTAAAGGAACAAAAAGGGCTGGTAAATTTATCATAAAATGGGCGTACCTCAATTTCATATTTCTAACTGTTATTTATATTTTATTATAACGTCTTTTAGTATAACGTCTATTATTATAACGTTAACCCCCTAGCCTCTTATCTATTCGGATTGGATCTCGTCATCAAAATTGAAAAACATAAATCAAATTATAGTCTACATTAGTTTTCATTTTTAGTCAAATTGTCAGTCAAAGGAACGAAACCATGGAACTGAAATAACTCACTTAAAACCTCCTTTAAAAGATGACGTGGTACGACTGAATCCAATAATCCCTTGTCGAATAAAAGGTCAGCCGATTGGGAACCTTCAGGCACTTCCTCATTCAACAATTGTTCAATTACTCTTTTACCCGCAAATGCAATGGTTGCGTTTGGTTCGGCAATAATTATATCCCCCAACATCCCAAAACTAGCTGTTACCCCACCAGTAGTCGGAGATGTAAGTATCGCTACATAGAATAACTTTTGATTGATTTGATAATTATATAAAGCAGAACAAATTTTACCCATTTGCATTAAGCTAAAACCTCCTTCTTGCATACGCGCTCCTCCGGACGCACATACTATAATAAGAGGTAAAAGTTGATTGGTAGCATATTCGATCAACCGAGTTATTTTCTCACCCACTACGGCTCCCATACTACCCGCTATAAACTCAGAATCCATAACAGCTATTGCTAAAGGAATACCATTTAGTTGACCTGTGCCTGTTTGAACCGCTTCCGGTAATCCTGTCCTTTCTTGATAAGAATCAAGACGATCGATATAAGATTGCTCTTCTTCTTCCTCTTCCGGATCCAATTCAATGGGATCCGGAGAAACCATTTCGTCATCCAGAAGATCGTTCGAAGATTCCTCGTCCGACGAATCCAATTCAATCGAATCCAATTCAATCGAATCAAATTGAATGGGATCCAGAGAAACCATGTCTTCATCCATAGGATTCCAAGTACCTGGATCAATCGAAAGTTCGATTCTATCTGAACTGGTCATTTTCAAATGCTCACCACAGTGTTCGCAAATATTCATTGTGGATGGGAAAAATGGCTTAAAATTGATTCCATAGCAAGTTTCGCATTCAACCCATAAACTGTCCATAGAATTGGGATCACTATACTCTATTGTAACAAAAGTATCATTTTCTCTATTTCTACGATATATATCACTAGATGTCTCCCATGGATCCTTTATATCAGTATCATATAGATCATCTTGATCGTATATACCATATATATCATCTGTATCTGATGTATCATTTGTATCATATATATCATATATATCAGCAAATGGATCGTATATATCATTTGTATCATTTGTATCTGATATATTATTTGTATCATATATAGCAAATGGATCGTATATATCATTTGTATTTGATATATCATATCTATCATTTATATCTGATATCTCAAATGGATCGTATATATCATTTGTATCTGATATATTATTTGTATCATATATATCATTCGCATCATTTCTAGTTCTAGCATTTGTGCTCCTTAGTATCATTCTATTTCTACTATGGCTTTCACTACTATTTTTGACCTTATCGCAGATGTCACTATTCAAGTCAATATCACGGTCACTGGCATTGTATTTGTCACTATCCTCACAGATTTGAGAACGAAGATAACTCTCAATGCAACGATTCATGTTATAAGTCCAATTAGATTTAGTATCATAAGCATAATATATGTCATAACTATTACTATCATTAATTGCAAAAATTTGATGAGATAGGAAATTATCTATGTTGCTGACATCTGCTAAATAATTACCATTACTATAACTAGAATTTTCACTATTGTTCTTCCAGCTATGAATGTTATTATCCATATCAGTTAAACTAGATGGGTCTTCATCTACACCGTTATTTTCAATAGGACCAAAACTATCGAGTGATTTACTTAAACCACATCTGTATTCTAAACCCCTATTAAACAGCATTGAATTGAACCACTTTGTTTCCATGGATCTTTCTTTTTTCCTTTCCTCTATTTAAATTTAATGAAAATACTATAGATGAATAGTCATTGGATGAGAATTTTTTTATCGAATTAGAATAGTTATCAAATTCTATTTTAAATTAGTATATTTTAACAACTAAGTAAAAAAGCTCATATAGATGAACAATATATCCCCTAGAAACCCCTTTTTTATGGTTTATGGATAAAATCCTATGATATCGATTCATGTCAATGTCATGAATAGATATCATGTGGGGCGGAAGGATTCGAACCTTCTTTCACGGCACTAGGCCGAATTCTCATCATACGGCACCATAGTCCGCCGCCCCGAGAAAAAAGCCTTTTTTATGGTTTATGGCTAAAAACCTATGATATCGATTCATGTCAATGTCATGAATCGATATCATCTGGGACGGAAGGATTCGAACCTACGAGTAACGGGACCAAAACCCGCTGCCTTACCGCTTGGCCACGCCCCATTTTGTATTCTATTATATTGTAATATAATACAAAAGTCAAGTCAACCTTTTTTTCTTTTCTTTTATATTTCATTGTGAATATAAAAAAAAGTATAAGAAAAAAAAGTGGATAATAATAAATTATATATATATATATAATAAATCATATCATATATATAATGATATAATAATAAGATCATAAAAAATAAAAAAAAAATTAGAATTCAAAAAAAAGAAAAAATACAATTCATTTTCTTAAAGAACAACATTTTTGTTATGCTTAATATCTTTAGCTTGGTCTGTATTAACTCTGCCTTTTATTCAAGTAGTTTTTTCTTGGGGAAATTACCTGAAGCTTATGCTTTTTTGAATCCAATTGTAGATTTTATGCCAGTAATACCCTTACTCTTTTGTCTCTTAGCTTTTGTTTGGCAAGCTGCTGTAAGTTTTCGATAAGATCTTAAATTTGAATAATGTCCTAAAAAAAGCCCTAATTTATTAGAAAACTAAAATTTGAACTTTTTTAAAGATCAGATAAGTCTTACAGTGTGAATCTGTGATTACAAATCTTGCAATTTTTGGATAGACAATAAAAATATGGATCATCTCATCATTTCCTTTTTTTCCATTCCAAAATAAAAATTCGATTATTCGATTTGAGTCTACCACCAATACGTGGATCTTTATTGTGGATATGAAATACAAAGGCTCAACTCTTACTACAAACCAATTTCTTAAGTAACTTCATTTCTTATAAACTGAGTCCCAAAGGAAACATAATATGAAATAGAAGAGAATCTATTCTCTTTCTCTGTCCTTTTTTTAATTATCTTGGAGATTTTTTAATGCTTACTCTAAAACTATTTGTTTACACGATAGTGATATTCTTTGTTTCTCTTTTCATCTTCGGATTTCTATCTAATGATCCCGGACGTAATCCTGGACGTGAAGAATAAGAAAATATGTTTTCTTTTCCTTACTTGTGCTGGATTTTGAACTATTTTTTGTTTTTCTATCTATTTTACATCTTTAACTAGTCAAAAAGAACTTGTTAAAAATGAAACAAACAGGGAATAAAAAAATTCCATAAGTTCAAAAGAAAAAAATGCCAAATCATCAATAAACGGAAAGAGAGGGATTCGAACCCTCGGTACAAAAATGCGTACAACGGATTAGCAATCCGACGCTTTAATCCACTCAGCCATCTCTCCCCAATTCCAAAAATGGAATTATTATGCTTCTGATATGATACTTCGCATAAACAAAAAGAACAAAAAGTGGGGCTCGAAAAAAGCCTTCTATATATCTTATTTGATATTGATCTTCATTTGATATATCTTTCTTATCTATCTTTTTTCTATTTGATTATAATTCTATATTAACTCATAAATATAGATTCAAATATATATTCATTCTATATCTACTAAATACTATACTAATAAATACTTATACTAAATAGATAATCTAATTTTGTTTTTTCGTTTGTTTTTTTATCCAACCAGAGTCCAGCTAGGTACTAGCTCTTTTTTCCCATGAATCCTGGATAACAATGATTTATTTTTCTGTATCAGATTTGAAACAAACTTTGAATGAATTAAAACATTTGAATATGATCAAACAAAAATAAAAATAACTTTGTGATCGTATATCATACGAATTAATCAGGTAACGTATCTAAAAAAAGAAATAGAACTATGGATTCTTGCATAATGGATTTTTGTGTTATGAATTTCATTTAGTAATTTTGTCGAGATCTATGTGTCAAAATACCTTCAACAAAATCCAAAAATGAGATTTGCCCCCTTTTCGAAATTTCATTAGGGGGCCCTTTACGAACGAAACATGTAAACACTCTATTTATCAGAACTGCACCTATTTCATAATTATGACTGATTCCCTTGTTTGACAAAAGATCTTTTTATATACAATAATGGTAGTGTAGCGGGTATAGTTTAGTGGTAAAAGTGCGATTCGTTCTATAGATCCCTTAATAGTTAAGGGGTCCCTTGCGTGATTCATACCACAATCAAAAACTTTATTTCTTACTTGAAGGGATTTCATCCTTTAATACCTCTCAACAAGCAATTCGAGGAATAATATACATTATCGTAATTTGTATACAATTTAGAATTGATTCTAAAATTATGAAACATAAGTTTTTGCAATTGGATCAAGAATCCCAATTTTTGAATATAAGTAAAGGATCCAGGGAGAAAGATATCTAAAATTTGTTTCCAATCGTAACTAAATCTTCCCATTTTTTTATTATTTGTTTTGTATAGGAGAGAGTGAAGCAAAATAGCTATTAAACGATTTTTTTAGTTTACTAGAAACATCAATATATTTTTTTAGCTCGACGGAAATTTTATTCTTTTCCTAAAGATTCTATCAAATAGAAATAGAGAACGAAGTAACTAGAAAAAAAGAGATTGTTCAAATACTCCTCCTTTTCTATAGGGATCATCTAAAAAGCAACATGAATTGTATTCATACCGAAAGGCTGACATAGATGTTATGGGTCATTTTTTTCATGTATTCCATCTATCGCTTAAATTATTCTGTAAAGGAGCTGAATGAAACAAAAGTTTCACGTTCGGTTTTGAATTAGAGACGTTCATTCAGAAACGTCGACTATAACCCTTAGCCTTCCAAGCTAATGATGCGGGTTCGATTCCCGCTACCCGCTTATATTCTATTTGTCTATAATATTCTATTTTTTATTTAGTCAATTTCTTTAGTTAGTTTTAGTTATGAATATTCAATTTGAATGATTTAATTTAGTCTTATTCTCTTTATAATAATTATTATTTCGATATTCGGATAGATAGAGTATTTTATAGAATTGTTTTTTTTCTTTCCCTTTTCACGAAATTTTCGTGAATTTTCGTGAAAAGGGAAAGAAAAAAAGAAAAGCGTCCATTGTCTAATGGATAGGACAGAGGTCTTCTAAATCTTTGGTATAGGTTCAAATCCTATTGGACGCAAATTTATTACATATTGAATTTCTTGCAATTGCATATATATTACTTGAATTTGTCTATTTCTAAAACTATATTGTGAATTTCTTCTCTTTATTATTCTTTTTCAAATATTGAAAGAGACTAATTAT